AACAGTAAATCAAATGCCGCCACTCGGACTCGAACCAAGATGCTATAGCACTGCTTCCTAAGAGCAACGTGTCTACCAATTTCACCATAGCGGCTTGTATTTACTTTAATTTAAATTTTTATAAATTAGTAATATTTTGACTAATTTTTTACAAATAATAAATAAAATTTAGACCTAAAACTAAAATAAGGAAAGTTCAAAGGTTCTATTGATTAATTTATAAAACATTAATTAAATTTTATATAAGACGTGTGATCCATATAGTTATTTTATTTAATATACCACTTAATATATCCCACTATAACTATATATTATAAATAATTTATAAATAATACTATATAAAAATATTTTATAGGGTAGAAAGGGTATATATATATAAACATATATTATTCATAAAATTTCAATCGTGGATACAAATGTACCCTTAACATATTAAAACGACTACCATTATTTGTATAAAACCAATAACGATTCATACACGCTAAATCTTCTAATCGATAATTAGGCCAAATAAAAAGCTTTAATTTAATTAATTTTTTTTTATATACATCAATATTCTTATTGTCATATGAAACTTGTATATTTTTTTTTATTTTTTTTTCATTCCAAAAAATAGGATTTATATCTATATCGTTTACATTTTTTGAATTTAAACAAATTAGAATTCTTAATTTTTTACGACGTCTAAATGATAAAATATTTTCGGGAAAAAGTAAATTAAATTTTTTTTTTTTAGAAAAATATATTTGATCTTGGTATTTTTTATTGGTTTGTTGTTTATTCTTATTAATTAACGAAATACCTATGGTTTGGTACATACTAAATTGTCCATATTTTCTAGAAAAGCGTATGGTTTCTATAATTAGCACTCCATTTTTTATCAATTCTGTAAGAATTAAATTTTTACGAATCGGAATTATATCCAAATTTATTTCTCTTTTGTGAATAGAGGATATAATAATTTTTCTTGGATCTATTAGTCTAAGCAGTAGACAATATATCTTTATATTATTGATCATTCTTTTATTTAAAGTATCACTAAATCTTAATTGAAAAAGAAAACAACGTTTTAAGAAGAAATCTAGTTCTGCTTCTGTCTTGTTTTTGTATTGTTTTTTCCTTTTCTCTTTTTCAGACCTTTCATAACTTTCCTCAATATCTTTTTTTTGTGATAGAATGAGAACGGATCCAAGATCTTCTCTACCTGTGGGTCCTTTTTTTTCATTTATAGTTTTACTACTATTTTTATTTATAGTAAAATTTATAAAAAGTAATTTATTTTTTATAAACCAAGGTTTAATTTTATATGCATTATAAAGTAATATAAATTCTGGGAAGAACCAATTTTCCAGATTAAATATAGGATGATTTAGTATTTTTGCATTCATTTTCATCCAATAAAAAAAACCTTTTTTAGAATTTGATATATTTTTTTCCGAAATAATAAAATAATAAAGATCCTTATTAAAAATTATTTTATTATTTTGATTCTTGTTAGTATTTATTATGATAAAGGTCTCAATATAAATTTTTTTTTTAGATAAAAAGTTTATTATTTTCCAATCAAAATATTTTCTATTGGCCATTTTTTCTATATATTCCATATATAAAGTACCAAATCTTACTATATTTTTTATATTATTATTAAAGTAATTTTTTTTATGAATATGAATGTTTCTCATAAATATTTTTAGAGGGATATTTTTAGATATGTAAAAAATTTCTTGTTTATTGTTTTTTTGAGACGAAGATTTATTCAAAAAAAATTCTGTTTTAGTTTTATTCTTAGAATTAAGAATTTTATATGATAAAAGATCATATCTATTATTTTTTTTTGAAGCTATATTACGCCAATGAACTGTTCGACATTTTTCTGATATTAATATAGGCCTTTTTTTCTGAGATAAACTGTATTTATAATGTTCTCTTAACCAAAATTTCCATTTATTTATTGCATAATTTTTAAATTTCTTATCTCCAAAATTTAAATCAACCACTCCTTGAGTTTTTAAAAAATCTTTTTTTTCTGGTTTAAAAAAGGGTGGGATTCTTTTATAATTATAGTTAATAAGATGTTGAAGGTCAGCTCTAAATTTATACGAATTACTAACTAGGACTTGTGATAATTTATAAAATACATATGCTTGTGATACGTAGTATAAGTCTAAACCATAAAAAGTATATGAATTTTTTTTACTATTACTAATATTATAAAGTAATTTTGAAATAAACAGAATTGGATTTTTATTTTTTGTATTAATTAATTCTTGTTTTCTTTCATTGTTGAAAATAGATTTATCAATAATTTTTTTTATTAATTTTATAAAAATTTCTTTATTTATTTTCAAAATATTAATGCTAGATAAAAAGAAATTTGTGTATATTCTTTCAATAAAAAATTTAAAAAAAAAAAGTAATTTAATTATTATTCTTTCGCTTTTTCTTATTAAAATTTTCCATTTTTCTAATCTTTTTTTAGTATTATAATTTATTTTATTTTCACAAAGAATATTAAAAATTTTTATAGTTACTTGTTTTTTATCTTTTGATATTCTTTCTGTTTGATTTAGAATTTTACTTGTTTGATCAGCTAAGTCCATTTCTTTAAATGAATAATTTATCCAACTCAAAGATGGATTTTTACTTAATGATTCATGAATTATTTGATTGCTTATTAAATAATCTTTTTTTTTTTTTTTAACCCATTTTATTGTTTCTTTTGAAAGTTTTATAAATTTTTTATTTAATTTTCCAAATTTTACGAAATTTATAAAATTAAAAAGAGAGAGTTGTTTTCGGGGTGAATCAAAGGGAAGTTTAGCTTCCATTCCCCAAACGGTTAAAAAACAAAAATTTGATTTTTGCTTTTTAATTAGATTTTTTTGAGAGGATACTAGTTTAGACTTGTTCCAAGTTTTCAAATAGAAAGGAAATAATATTTTTATCTGAATACCTTCTGTCAACCAATTTATAGAAAAGTTTGTTTTTGATAATGGAACACCATTATAAGTACATTTAATATGTACCTCCTTATCCCATTCTCGAAAATCCTCAGCCCACTCGGGAAGTTGAAATAGGAGTATATGTATAATATTTTTAGCAATTATTAATGAAGGTAATATAATATATTTTCTAAAAGTAGATTGAATTAGTAACACGCAACTCCTTATTACTTGAGCAAGTGGAATGGTATCCCAGGCTTCTGCTATTTCTATTCGCGCCTTCTCCCTTTTTTTGTTCTTTTCTTTTTTTTCTTCTCTTTTTGTTTGCTTTTCTGTATACTTTAAAATTTTGAATGATTCCCCTTTACCTATACAAGCCCAGTTTCTAAAAATTAATTTTATCGACTCAGAGATATCAAAAAAAAAAATAGGTTTTTTTTTTATTCTGTCTAAAAAAATAAGGGAATGTACATTTGCTTGAAATAAATTTAAATTAAATATTTTACGTCGTTGAGACCGCATTGAACCTTTAATTATACCTCGCTGAAAGTCTGATTGTTGTGAATAGTGTATTAACACTTCGTCTGTGTCTGCTTGATCATTAGTATATAGATTAGAATCAGTATTGTCTTTTGTAGTAGTAAAAATTACTACACTTTTGCTTTTTCTTGAACGAATTTGGTGATCTATAGGTATGTTTTCATAATATTCTCCCGATTGTTGTTCTAACTCAGTTATTAATTTATATGACCACCTTAAGACTTTTTTACATATTTTTTTTATTCTAGTTGATTTTTTAATAATTTTTGGATCATTAACATTAGTTACAATTTGCGTTAATAAATATAATAAAAATTTCTTTATTATTTTTACGTCTGAAAAAATCTTACAATTTAGACTGTCAGGTCCTAACTCTATAACAACTTTACTTATGAAAGTTAATAAATCAACAATTTCTGTTGATAATTGTTTTTTATAAAATCTTTTTATTTTCTGTTCAAATTCTTGGCAATCAGTATATGATAGAAGGATACCATGAATTCGATTTATCCCAAAATTATCAATTAAATTTATTGTTGGAGTTTTTTTTAATATTGGGGTTGAAAGGTTTATATATATTGTTTTCTGGTATGATCTATTTAGTAAAGGATCATATTTTTTTGATAAGTATTCTTTTGTATAATTGTCATTACACAACCGAGTCCTTGTTTCGAGTATATTATAAGAAATAAACTTTTTATCTAGAGCTTCAATTCGATTTATAAACTCATCGGTGAAATTTTTTATACTTTTTTTGTTGGTATAAAGCCAAAAGTTCGAGAGTTTATTAGTTAAAGCTTTTTCAAGTTTATGTGAGTTTATCTTTTTTTTTATCATTTCTAAAAAAAAAGATAAACTAGAGAGATATGTAAAAGATATTCTTTCTTTTCCATCATTTTCACATATGTTAAAAAAAAATTGTGACATTTCGTTTCTGGTAGCTCCCTCAAAGTGAGTATTTTTTATGTATCTAAATGGTCGATTCCACCGATTTTTATCGAAAATAAGATTCACAAAAAGTTTTTCTTTTATTAAAAGGTTCTTTTTTTCAAATTTTTTATTCAAGATTTTAAATCTTGAATTGTAAGGATTTTCATTTATATTAATTATAGAAGACTCTTCAAAAATGGGTATCTTTTTATAACCTGTTTCTGTAATTTTTAATCTAGGGTATAATTCATCTTTTTTTCCATTAACTAGTTTTTTTTCCGTTTCGTCGATATCTATTTTATTGTTATTTAGATTCACCATTTCTTCCGAAAAATAATAAAAATCTTTTATATTGGATCCCTCTTGTTCTTGCTCCCGTTTTTCGAGTCCGAGTGGCGGCATTTGATTTACTGTTTCAATATCTTCATCTTCCACCTTTTGTTGTTCTTTTTTTAGGGTTTCTGTAAGTTTAGTAGAAAAAAACGGTGAAGGTATTCTGCCTAAATAGTAGACACAGGTAATAAATAAGAGAATACTAAAGATCCGAGCCATATAATTTATAAATTCTGATACAAGGTACTTATTCGA